TGACTGATAGAACAAGCACAATTAGAAAAAAAATAGAAAAAATTATAAAAGACAAGAAAAAACTCTTTCTAACTCCAGAGATAAATATTAGCCCTAACAAAGCTAGTTATAATGCTAAAAGATTAGAATCACAAAAAAGCATTTGGCAAATATTAAAAAGAAGGAATTCTCGATTAATTCGCAAATTACATTATTTTATAAAATTTTTCATTGAAAGGATATACATAGATATTCTTCTATGTCTCATTAATATTCCCAGAACCAATGCACAATTTTTTATTGAATCAACAAAAAAAATTATTGATAAATACGTTTACAATAATGAAAGAAATCAAAAAAGAATTGGTAAACCAAATCAAAAGAAAATTCACTTTATTTCGATTATAAAAAGGTCAGTTTCTAGTATTAGTAATAAGAGTTCACAGATTTTTTGTGACTTATCCTCCTTGTCACAAGCATATGTATTTTACAAATTATCACAAACCCAAGTTATTAACTTGTATAAGTTAAGATCTGTCCTTCAATATAACGGAACATCTCTTTTTCTTAAGAACGAAAGAAAAGATTATTTTGGTTTTGGAGCACACGAAATATTTCATTACGAATTAAGACATAAGAAACTTCGTAATTCTGGAATGAATCAATGGAAGAACTGGTTAAGAGGTCATTATCGATATAAATATTTATCTCCGATTATATGGTCTAGATTAGTACCACAAAAGTGGCGAAATAGAGTAAATCAACATTGTGTGGCTCAAAATCAAAATAAAGATTTAAGCAAATGGGATTTATCTCAAAAAGATCAATTAATTCATTACAACAAACAAAATGATTATGAAGCAGACTCATTAACGAATCAAAAAGAAAATTTTAAAAAACACTATAGATATGACCTTTTATCATATAAATATATTAATTATGAAGATAAGAATGACTCATATATTTATGGATCACCATTACAAGTAAATAATAACCAAGATATTTCTTATAATTACAACACACATAAACGCAAATTTTTTGATATGCTGGAAGGTATCCCTATCAATAATTACCTAGGCGAAGATGATATTATGTATATAGAGTATATAAAGAAAAACCCGGATAGAAAATATTTTGATTGGAAAATTCTCCATTTTTGCTTTAGAAAGAAGGTCGATATTGAGGTCTGGATCAATACCAGTATCAACAGTAATAAAAATACCAAGACCGGGTCGAATAATTATCAAATAATTGATAAGAAAGGTCTTTTTTATCTCACACAAGATCAAGAAATCAAACCATCCAATCAAAAAGACCTTTTTGATTGGATGGGGATGAATGAAGAAATACTAAATCGTTCCATATCGAATCTGGAACCTTGGTTCTTCCCAGAATTTGTGCTACTTTATAATACATATAAAATGAAACCCTGGGTTATACCAATCAAATTACTTCTTTTAAATTTTAATGGAAATAAAAATTATAGTAAAAATAGAAATAGCAATAGAAAGCAAAAAGGGAATCTTTTTATATCATCCAATGAAAAAAAACTTTTAAAATTAGAGAATCGAAATCAAGAAGAAAAAGAATCCGCAGGACAAGTAGATCTTGGATCAGATGTACAAAACCAAGGAAATCTTGAATCAGTCCTCTCAAACCACGAAAAAGATATTGAAGAAGATTATGCAGGATCAGACTCAGACATGCAAAAACGTACAAAGAAAAAGCAATTCAAGAATCACACGGAAGCAGAACTCGATTTATTCCTAAAAAGATATTTGCTTTTTCAATTGAGATGGGATGATTCTTTAAATCAAAAAATGATCAATAATATCAAGGTATATTGTCTCCTGCTTAGACTGATAAATCCAAGAGAAATTTGTATATCTGCTATTCAAAGGGGAGAAATGAGTCTGGATCTAATACCGGTTCATAAAGATTTAACTCTTACAGAATTGATGAAAATGAAAAGAGGTATATTTATTATCGAACCAATTCGTCTGTCTGTAAAAAATGATGGACAATTTATTATGTATCAAACTATAGGTATTTCATTGGTTCATAAGAGTAAGTACCAAACTAATCAAAGATACCGAGAAGAAAGATATGTTGATAATAAGAATTGTGATAAATTCAGTGCAAGATGTCAAAAGATGATTGGAAATAAAGACAAAAATCATTATGATTTGCTTGTTCCTGAAAATATTTTATCGCCTAGACGTCGTAGAAAATTTAGAATTCTAATTTGTTTCAATTTGAGGAATAGGAGTGGTGTGGCTAGAAATCCAGTATTTTGCAATGGGAACAGCTGTAATAAATTTTTGGATGAAAACAAACATCTTGATAGAGATAAAAATCAATTAATTAAATTAAAAAAATTAAAGTTATTTCTCTGGCCCAATTATCGATTAGAAGATTTAGCTTGTATGAATCGCTATTGGTTTGATACCAATAATGGTAGTTGTTTTAGTATGATAAGGATACATATGTATCCACGATTGAAAATTCGTTGATGTCACATTTTTTATATATCCTTACTAGATCTAGTATATGAAAGTAAACAAATGCACACATGCGATGTCTTACATTACATTCTGATGCATGATACTAATACGTATCAATTAGATTTTTTATTGATATTGATTAATTTTATTTCATAAACGAGGTATCCATAACGAAATAAAGATTATTGCGTATACTAGATTAAAATGACCGGCATAATAATATTATTATTATAATTATAATATTATTATATTACTGATGGGTAAAATTCAAATTTTTAAAAAAGAAAAAAAGGGAGGGAAGAGAAGATTTCGTTTTATGGTAAAAAACTTATTCATCTCAGTTATTTCTCAAAAAGAAGCAAATAGGGGATCTGTTGAATTTCAAGTATTCAGTTTCACCAATAAGATCCGAAGACTTACTTCACATTTGGAATTGCACAGAAAAGACTATTTATCTCAGAGAGGTCTACGGAAAATTCTGGGAAAACGTCAACGGTTGCTGTCTTATTTGGCAAAGAAAAATAGAGTACGTTATAAAGAATTAATTGGTCAGTTGGGTATTCGGGAGACAAAAATTCGTTAATTTGAAGAGTCCTTTTGAATTATTTGATTTAGTAGATCTTGAATTTTGATGAACTTCTTTTCGTTTTCAGCAATTCATGGAAGAATGAATCAGGGGAAAACCTATGAATGTACCAGCTACAAGAGAAGACCTCATGATAGTCAATATGGGTCCTCATCACCCATCAATGCACGGTGTTCTTCGACTCATCGTTACTTTAGATGGTGAAGATGTTATTGACTGTGAACCAATACTAGGTTATTTGCACAGAGGGATGGAAAAAATTGCAGAAAACCGAACAATTATACAATATTTGCCTTATGTAACACGTTGGGATTATTTAGCTACTATGTTCACAGAAGCAATAACCGTAAATGCACCAGAGCAGTTGGGAAATATTCAAGTACCTAAAAGAGCCAGCTATATTAGAGTGATTATGTTGGAGTTGAGTCGTATAGCTTCTCATTTATTATGGCTTGGCCCTTTTATGGCAGATATTGGTGCACAGACTCCTTTCTTCTATATTTTCAGAGAAAGAGAGTTAGTCTATGATCTATTCGAAGCTGCCACCGGTATGAGAATGATGCATAATTATTTTCGTATAGGAGGAGTAGCTGCTGATCTACCGCATGGATGGATAGATAAATGTTTGGATTTCTGCGATTATTTTTTAACAGGGGTTGCTGAATATCAAAAACTTATTACGCGTAATCCTATTTTTTTAGAACGAGTTGAGGGAGTAGGCATTATTGGTGTAGAAGAAGCAATAAATTGGGGTTTGTCAGGACCAATGCTACGAGCTTCCGGAATACAATGGGATCTTCGTAAAGTTGATCATTATGAGTGTTATGACGAATTTGATTGGGAAGTCCAATGGCAAAAAGAAGGAGATTCATTATCTCGTTATTTAGTACGAATTGGTGAAATGGTGGCATCTATAAAAATTATTCAACAGGCTCTGGAAGGAATTCCGGGAGGGCCGTATGAGAATTTAGAAATCCGATGCTTTGATAGAGCGAGGGATCCCAAATTGAATGATTTTGAATATCGATTTATTAGTAAAAAGCCTTCTCCCACTTTTGAATTGTCGAAACAAGAACTTTATGTGAGAGTCGAAGCCCCAAAGGGAGAGTTGGGAATTTTTCTGATAGGGGATCAGAATGTTTTTCCTTGGAGATGGAAAATTCGACCGCCGGGTTTTATCAATTTGCAAATTCTTCCTCAGTTAGTTAAAAGAATGAAATTGGCTGACATTATGACGATACTAGGTAGCATAGATATAATTATGGGAGAAGTTGATCGTTGAAATGATAATTGATACACCAGAAGTACAAGATATCAATTCTTTTTCCCGATTGGAATACTTAAAAGAGGTTTATGGGATCATATGGATGCTTGTACCTATTTTTACTCCTGTATTGGGAATCACAATAGGTGTACTAGCAATTGTGTGGTTAGAAAGAGAAATATCCGCAGGGATACAACAACGTATTGGACCTGAATATGCCGGTCCTTTGGGAATTCTTCAAGCTCTAGCAGATGGCACAAAACTACTTTTCAAAGAGAATCTTCTTCCATCTAGAGGAGATACTCGTTTATTCAGTATCGGACCATCCATAGCAGTCATATCAATTCTACTAAGTTATTTAATAATTCCTTTTGGCTCTAACCTTGTTCTATCCGATCTCAATATCGGTGTTTTTTTATGGATCGCCATTTCAAGTATTGCTCCCATTGGACTTCTTATGTCAGGATATGGATCAAATAATAAATATTCCTTTTTAGGTGGTCTACGAGCTGCTGCTCAATCAATTAGTTATGAAATACCATTAACTCTATGCGTGTTATCAATATCTCTACGTGCGATTCGTTGAGACATAAACCTTTCTCTATTCCCTTTCTTTTCTTTCTTTTTTTATAGGAAAGAAGTTGAATGAATTGAATAAATATCGTCA